TAAAGTCGACGGATTTTCCTCTTACTATAAATTTCATTGTTGTCGGTATTGACATGTAGAATGGGACTCTCTCTTTATTCTCGTCCTATTAATCATTTTTTGTTATAGAAGAATTTGAGTTACCAACGCAACGTAGTCAACTCCATTCGTTAGAACAGCTTCCATTGAGTCTCTGCACCTATCCTTTTTTATTCTCTTTTTTAAACCCTTGTTTTTCAAAAAAGAAAGATTTGGCTCAGGATTGCCCATTTTTAGTTCCAGGGTTTCTCTGAATTTGGAAGTTTTCACTTAGCAGGTTTCCATACTAAGGCTCAATCCAATCAAGTCCGTAGCGTCTACCAATTTCGCCATATCCCCTTTTAGACTTTTAGACAAGGATCCAGTTGTAATTTTACCCAACTTTTTCATTTATCTTGGAACCATTGAGTTCATTATATAATGATTCCTATATTAAAAAATTGTGTATGCCTATTTTATTTTTTTGGCTATCCCCTCTCGTTCCACCTCTATTGTATGAATCATCTTTGTTTCAATCAGAAATGATTCTATCATTGATGTATCCACAATTCAATATAGAGAGGTATATACCACATATATATACATCCCCCTCCCCTTTTATTTTTAGAGTGTGCTTTGGAATACTGGAAGGGTCGATATTCTTCCTTATTGTTTTTTTTGTCCTATCTTCATCCTTTTTCGAACGAAATCAGAGGAATGTCTTATTATAATTTTTATTGTTGTATCTTTATCCTTATTTTATACTTTTCTTAGGACTGATCCACTATAATATGAATATAATTAACCTTATTTGTTATAACTATTCTCAAATCTAAAAAAAGAATTCCAATTTTTTTTTCAATATCTTATTATTAGAAATTATTATAAAAAATTTCTTTTTTTAGATTTCGAATTTACATTATTTATCTTAATTTAATATATATACTTAATATATATTTTTTACATTCCATTATATAATATAATAAATTCGAAATCTAAAAAATATAAAAATAACAGCAATGTAAATGTATATCATCAATAATTATTATGTATAATAATAAAATTGAAATTAGTCAGATATTTTATTTCTGTTACATTATTAGATCTGTTACATTATTAGAATAGAATTCTATTTAGTCATATTATTCTATTTATTTATTAAATATATTATTAATATTAATTTGCATATTAATTTTATATTTTTTTATTAGTTATATTATGTTATGGATAGAATTATGAACTAGAATATATAATATATAGTTTATATTAAATAGTTTATATTAAATATATAATATATATATAGTTCATACGAACTTTACAGCTAATAGCGGGGATCTGGTAGTCTCTTGAATTCCTATGCATTATTTCTGTTATGTGAGCCCGCTTAGCTCAGAGGTTAGAGCATCGCATTTGTAATGCGATGGTCATCGGTTCGAGTCCGATAGCCGGCTTTTTTCTCTATCGATTTTTCCATAATTGAGAATCTCTCCTCTCCATTTCTACAAACGTTGAGTCACTAATCTATTATGTCGTGGTAATTCTAAAAAAAAGTTGATTAGATCCAATTAGATTTATATTTTATATATATAATAAATCATAAAACAGAGCCTTAATCTTCTATATATATATATATACAACAAAAAATCTGGATATTAACACAATACATTTCATTCGATATAGATTTCGCTTTGCTTTGTTTATTCTTTAGTTCAGTCTTAATTTTGATTTCTTCTGTAAAATGAATGAAATTTCAATAAAATAAAAAGGAGTCTTTACTTTATGTCTCGTTACCGAGGACCTCGTTTCAAAAAAATACGCCGTCTGGGGGCTTTACCGGGATTAACTAGTAAAAGACCTAGATCCGGAAGTGATCTTAAAAACCCATTGCGTTCCGGGAAAAGATCGCAATATCGTATTCGTTTAGAAGAAAAACAGAAATTGCGTTTTCATTATGGTCTGACAGAGCGACAATTACTTAGATATGTGCATATCGCTGGAAAAGCAAAAGGGTCAACAGGCCAGGTTTTACTACAACTACTTGAGATGCGGTTGGATAATATCCTTTTTCGATTGGGTATGGCTTCGACCATTCCCGGAGCCAGGCAATTAGTTAACCATAGACATATTTTAGTTAATGGTCATATAGTGGATATACCAAGTTATCGTTGCAAACCCCGAGATATTATTACTACGAAGGATAAACAAAGATCAAAAGCTCTGATTCAAAATTATATTGCTTCATCTCCTCAGGAAGGAGTACCAAACCATTTGACTATTGACTCATTCCAATATAAAGGCTTAGTAAATCAAATAATAGATAGTAAATGGATCGGTTTAAAAATAAATGAGTTGTTAGTCGTAGAATATTATTCTCGTCAGACTTGAACCTAACGAACATAACAAGAAAAGGGGTTTAGACAATTCTGTCCCTTTTTCGACGAAGGAAATAGATCTAAGGGCCTTAATCCGTATTTTGTTATTCACGTATTACAAATTGATACGC